TATTATTGTATCGGGAAAAAAAGAACACTGGAAAATTAAACACCATATGGTAGTAAATTTATGAACAGTTTATATTAATAAATATATAATTAATAAATACTAAATTAATTTATTAATAATAAATCTACTCTCTACTAAATAAGAGAGTAGATTTAATTATATATAAAATAAATAATGTAAATAATAATAATATATATATATATATAATAATAGTTATATTAATAAATATATAATTAATAAATACTAAATTAATCATTATTAGGTAAGTAGTTAAAATTTGAATTATTAATATGGTAACAATATACATCTAAGTTAGTTCTATATAGATATTCTTTATTTATCCACTTTAAGTCAAAGGTTAATAGTATTTAACTATAACTTATATTGTATATAGGCTTTTATAACGTTTTAATTATTATACGTTATGTATATTTAATTAGTAATAATAGTGAGTTAGTAATATTGAAATATATCCGTAATTTATTAAATTCATATTTAATAAGTTTGATTCTTGCTTATTTATTAATTTATTAAATGATTTATATGTAATTTTTTAAATATTTTATTATACAGTAAATATAATTGTTCTAGTGAATTATTATTAATTTGCAGTAATTTAATTATAATGGATAAATTTTGTGCCAGCATTCGCGGTTATACAATTCATTAAAATTAATATTTTATTTTTATTAATTATTTACAATTTGATTAGTAGTTAATTTTATTTAGGTGGAATTTATATTATTTATTTTAATCTATATCTAAGCTTATTAAATCAAGATTTTAAACTAGGATTAGATACCCTATTATTTTTGTACCTAATATTTATTGTTGAATATTAATAGGTATGTTCTATTAAACTCAAAGAATTTGGCGGTAATTTATATCTTTTTAGAGGAACCTGTAATTTAATTGATAAACCACGATATTTTTTACCTTTATATTATTTGTATACCTCTATAATTAAGAGTGTTATTTAAATATATTCTCTTTAATTTTATTAATTTATATTAGGTCAAGGTGCAGTTTTTTAAAGGTAATTTTGGGTTACTTTAATATTAAAATTTATATTGGATATTGGCACTGTGTAGGTTATGTTTAAAAAGGATTTAATAGTAATATTGTATAATTATTCATTTTGAATTTAGTTTTAATTTATGTACATATCGCCCGTCACTCTCTTTAAAATGGGATAAGTCGTAACAAAGTAGGTGTACCGGAAGGTGTAGCTAGAAAGTTCAGATTGTAGCTTATATATAAAGTTCATTTTTTACGTTAATGTGAAAATGTTGTTCATTCTATCTGATCATTATTATCTATTAATTTGTATTTTATTTTTAATTTAATTTTTTATTTTTTAGTATTATTTAGGAATAATTATTTTAAATTTAACTGTTAAGGAGGTGAATTTACTGGTTTAATATTATTAATAGTACCTTTTGTATCAGGGTTGATTGATTTATTAATTTATATATTTATTATCCCGAATTAAGGATATTTAATCTTAAATTTTTTTTACATATTTCATACTGTTAATAAATTTAATTTTGGTAATTAAAAGTTATTCGTTCCTTAAATATATCTGGTTTTACAGGAATTAAATTTAATTTAGGTTTATTTTTTATTCTTAGACAATTGGGGATAATCTCTATTTTTTGTTAAAATATAATTTTACATTAAATTTTATTACCTTTAGAATCCTTGTATTTAAGTTCGTAATAGATTAAATTTTTTTATTTATAATTTTCTTATATTTATCTTTATACTGTAATTATTTAAGTAATTTATATTTATTTTTATTAATGATTGAATTAGTATAATTTTTATTTAATTATTAATGAACTCGACAAATTTAATTTCCAACTGTTTATCAAAAACATTTCCTTAAGATTTGTATTTAAGGTAGGTTCTGCCCTATGATTTGAGCAATTAAATTTAAATGGCTGCAGTATCTTGACTGTGCAAAGGTAGCATAATAATTAGTTTCTTAATTAGGGACTTGTATGAATGAATTAATGAGATATTTATTATATTATAATTATATTTATAATTTAAATTTTAAGTTAAAATGCTTAATTATATTATCGGGACGATAAGACCCTATAGAACTTTTAATTAATTTTTACTTATTATTATTTAGTTTTTGTAATTAAAGTATAAATTTATTTTTTACTGGGGTGGTGGATAAATAAAAACTTTATTTTTTTTTATCATTACATTTATGTTTATTTTGATCCATGAATTGTGATTATAAGATTAAGTTACCTTAGGGATAACAGCGTAATTTTAATGGAAAGTTCATATTTATATTAGAGTTTGCGACCTCGATGTTGAATTAAGATAAAATTAAGGGGTAGGTTCTTTAATATTAGGTCTGTTCGACCTTTAAATTCTTACATGATTTGAGTTCAAACCGGTGTAAGCCAGGTTGGTTTCTATCTGATTATTAGTTAATCTTTTTAGTACGAAAGGACCATTAGATTCTATATTATAGTTAATTTGAATTTTATTATTGACTTGGCAGATTAGTGTATTAAATTTAGGTTTTAATTAAGTACTTATAGTACATTCAATAATTTATTTATTAACTTGTTTATTTATACTAGTTATAATTATAGTATCTGTTGGGTTTTTTACTTTATTAGAACGTAAAGTATTAAGTTATATACAAATTCGTAAAGGACCTAATAAAGTAGGATACTTAGGGTTAATACAACCCTTTAGTGATGGTTTTAAGTTATTTTTTAGGGAAAATGTTTTTCCTTTAAATTCTAATTATTTAATTTATTACTTGTGTCCTGCTTTCAGTTTAGTTCAGTCTTTGTTTATTTGATGTTTATTTCCTTATTATATTAATTGTTTAAGTTTTAAGTTTGGTTTTATTTTCTTTTTGTGTTGTTCGAGATTAGGTGTTTATGGCTTGATTATTTGCGGGTGGGCTTCTAATAGAATTTATTCCATTTTAGGTTGTTTACGTAGTGTGTCCCAAGCTATTTCTTATGAAGTCAGTATTTCATTAATTATATTTGTATATTTTTTTATGTTGAATTCTTATAATTTAATAGATTATTATTTTTTTCAATCAGATTTATGATTTATATTTTTTTCTTTACCCCTATTTTTTTGTTGGCTTTCATGCTGTATAGCTGAAACTAATCGGTCTCCGTTTGATTTTTCAGAGGGTGAAAGAGAATTAGTTTCAGGGTTTAATGTAGAATATGGCTCTGGTGGGTTTGCTTTATTATTTATTAGAGAATACTCAAGTATTATTTTTATATGTATATTAACTGTAGTTGTATTTATAGGTGCTAATTTTGATTCATTATTTTTTTATTTAAAAATTGTATTTTTATGTTTTTTTTTTATTTGAGTTCGTTCATCCCTACCTCGATACCGTTACGATAAATTGATATATCTAGCTTGAAAAAGTTATTTACCTATTTCACTTAATTATTTATTTTTTTTTTTTTTCATTAAAATAATAATTTTTTATCATTTTTTTTTGTATAAGTTATTAAATTAAATCTTTCTAGTATTTTCAAAATACTTGCTTTATTATAAGCTAAATAACTTAATTAATAATCTTATCTCATATTTTGGTTATTATTGGGTCTAGAATAAAATACGAGAAATAAACCAATGTTAATAGTATACCAGTATTAGTATAAGGGTCTTCAACAGGTCGGGCCCCAATTCATGTCAGTAGAATAACGATGCAGATAAATAATCAAAATATAATTTGACTTAATGGATAAAATGATAATCCTTTAAATTTTATTTTTATGGATAGTGGTAATACTATTAAAATTAGAATTGATAAAAATAGTGCTATTACACCTCCTAATTTATTAGGAATTGAACGTAAGATTGCGTATGCAAATAAAAAGTATCATTCAGGCTGAATATGAACTGGAGTTACTATTGGGTTTGCAGGTGTAAAATTGTCGGGATCTGATAATATAAAAGGCTCTGTTATATTTAATGTTAATAATAATGTTAAGGTAATAGTAAATCCTAATGAATCTTTAATTGAAAAGTAAGGATGAAATGGAATTTTATCTACCTCAGACTTAATCCCGATAGGATTGTTTGACCCTGTTATATGTAAAAAAAATAAGTGAATAATTGTTAGTATAGCGATGATAAATGGTAATATGAAGTGTAATCTAAAAAATCGGGATAGTGTAGCATTATCTACCGCGAACCCCCCTCAAAGTCAATTTACTAGTATATTTCCAATATATGGGATAGCAGATAGTAGATTAGTAATAACTGTAGCCCCCCAAAATGATATTTGCCCCCAAGGCAATACATACCCTAAGAATGCAGTTGCTATGGTTATTAATATAATAATAATCCCTATATACCATGTATTAATAAATTTATATGACCCATAATAAATTCCTCGTCCTGTATGATTATATATTATTATGAAAAATAATGAAGCCCCATTTGAATGAATTGTACGGATTAGTCAACCATAATTTACATCTCGTGAAATATGTCTAACTCTATTAAATGCTATATCTACATTAGCTGTATAATGTATAGATAATATAATTCCTGAAATTAATTGAATTATTAAGCATATACCTAAAATTGATCCAAAGTTTCACCAATATGATAAATTAATAGGAGTTGGTAGGTCAACGATTGAGTAATTAATAATTTTAAATAACTCGTTTTTTTTTCGTATAGCTTTATTATTCATTAGTTTTTTGATCGTAGGGGTCCTTCATAATGTTTAACTAATTTTGTTACAGCGATTATAGTAAGTAATAAATATAATACTATAATTAATGTAATTATTAATGATTTTTTATTATATAACTTATTTAATGATAATTGTTCAATTGTTATAGTGTTTATAATGTCTTGTGTTTCATTAATTTGTATATCTTGTATAAGTTCCTCTGAAGTAATTATTATTAATATTATAATAATTAGTACTTTTATATTAATTTTGAACTTTTCATTAGAAGCTAATCTTCTTATATAAATAAATAAAATTAATAATCCCCCAATTATCATTAAGAAGGTAATCATTGTTAATCAAGAGGTTACTATTATTTTGTTTATTAATAATGTTATTATAATAGTTTGTAATATTAAAATTATACCTATAGATATAGGAGTTTTTATAATTGGTAATATCGAAATTATTATAATTATTAATTTTATAATATTTACTTTAATTTCAGTAAGTAGTTTAATTAAAATTTAAGTTTTGGGAATTTAAGATGCTCTTTAAAGTCTTACTGATGTTTTAAAGATTATTATCTAATTTCAATTTACAAAATTGATATTTTTATTAAATTATTAAAACTAATGAATTCTATTTTTATTATTTATCTATTTATATTTAGATTATTGTCTCTTGTTTTAATTCGTAAACATATTCTGTTATGTTTATTAAGATTAGAATTTATTATTCTGTCTTTATTATATTTAATTTTAATTTATTGTTTATTATTTAGATATTCTATATATATTTACTTATTTTTTATAACTTTTTATGTTTGTGAGGGGGTACTAGGATTAAGTGTTTTGGTTTGCATAATTCGATCTCATGGTAATGATTACTTAAATTCCATATTTTTATGATAATAATTAATTTGTACATTATATTTATGACCCTAGTAATCTTTTATGTAAATTGAAATGTATATATCTTTTTTTTTTTAATATTAATTTTGATATATTGTATAATAAACTTGAATTTCTTTTTTAGTAATATTAGCTATACACTTGGTATAGATTATATTTCTTATACATTAATTATTTTAAGATTTTTTATTATTAGTTTAATATTATTATCATCAATTAAAAGATCTTCACCATCTTTTTTGTTTTTAAATTTAATTCTTTGTTTAAGACTTTATATAATTTTTTCTGTTTTAAATATATTTTTAATGTATTTGTTTTTTGAATTTAGTTTGGTACCCTTAATTATTTTAATTCTTGGCTGGGGGTATCAACCAGAGCGATTAGTTTCTGTTATTTATTTACTTTTTTATACATTATTTGCCTCCTTACCTTTATTACTAATTATTATTTACTTAAATCTAAATAATGGGTCTTTATTTTTTGATTATAAATTTCATTACTCCTTAAGATTTATTATACACTTCTTTATAGTATTTGCTTTTTTAGTTAAATTACCTATATTTATATTTCATTATTGATTGCCTAAAGCACATGTTCAAGCTCCGGTTTCAGGTTCAATAATCCTTGCAGGTTTATTTCTAAAAATTGGTGGTTATGGTTTAATTCGATTTATATTTATTTATGAATATCTATTTATATATTATAGTTATATTTGATACTCCCTTTCAATTTGAGGGTCAATCATTGTTAGATTAGTTTGTTTTATTCAGGGGGATATTAAGTGTTTAATTGCATATTCCTCAGTATGCCATATATGTATATGTTTAATAGGATTACTAACTATAAGATCATGAGGATTAATAGGCTCTTATCTTATAATAATTGGGCATGGTTTATGTTCATCTGGTATATTTTGCATAGCTAATTTAGTTTATGAACGATTATTATCTCGTAGTTTTTTCGTAAATAAAGGGTTAATTACTTTTATACCAAGTTTATCATTAATCTGATTTATATTATGTTGTTTTAATATAAGATGTCCCCCTAGAATTAATTTTTTAAGTGAATTAATTATTATAGGAAGAATAATAAATTATTTCTATTGATCTTTTGTTTATATAATTTTTATTTCATTTTTAAGAGCTTGTTTTAGACTCTATTTATTTAGCTATTGTTATCACGGTATATTTCATAATTGTTATTCTTATTCTTTTATTAAAGTGAGAGAATATTTATTACTTATAATTCATCTATTACCTATTTTTTTAACTTTATTAGTTATTGATTCATTATTATTTTAATTTAAGTAGTTTAATTAAAAATAAAGATTTGTGGAGTCTTTGATGTTTTGTGACCTTAAGTTTTGTTTAAAAATAATTTTTATTATATTTGATCAATTATGTTATTTTTTTTTTCCATAATTTTGTTTAGAATGAGATTATTTTTGGGTTATAAAAACATAATTTACTTTCTTGAGTATAATTTATATTTTTTTAACTCAGTGTCATTATGTTATTTAATTTTTTTAGATTGAATTTCATTATCTTTTATTTCAGTAGTATTTTTTATTTCATCTATAGTACTTTTTTATAGTATGCAATACATAGGGTATATATCGTATTCTTCTATTCGATTTTTATTTTTAGTTCTCCTATTTGTATTTAGTATATTTTTAATAATTATAAGTCCTAATTTAATAAGAATTTTATTGGGATGAGATGGTCTTGGATTAGTTTCTTATTGTTTAGTAATTTATTACAGATCAACTAAAAGTTATTTAGCTGGGTTAATTACTTGTTTAACAAACCGGTTAGGGGATGTAGGGTTATTAATTTCTATCTGTTGATTAATTTCCTACGGAAGTTGACACTTTATGTTTTATTCTGTATATTATTCTCAGTATGTATACTTATTGATTATTTTATCTTGTTTTACTAAAAGTGCTCAAATTCCCTTTTCTTGTTGACTACCAGCAGCTATAGCTGCTCCAACTCCAGTTTCTGCACTAGTGCATTCTTCTACTTTAGTTACTGCTGGTGTTTACCTATTAATTCGTTTTTACAACTACTTTACCTTTAATATTTATATAATTTTTATTAGAATAATTACTATAGTAATATCCTCAATTTGTGCTTTATTTGAATATGATTTAAAAAAAATTATTGCACTATCTACATTAAGTCAATTAGGATTAATAATAACATCCCTATTTATAGGGTTAATTGACTTATCTTATTTTCATTTAATTACCCACGCTATATTCAAATCATTATTATTTTTATGTGCGGGAATTTTTATTTATTATATAAAGGATACTCAAGATATTCGACAAATAGGTTCAGTATGCTTCAGTATGCCATTTACTACCTCCTGCTTTAATATTTCTAGCTTATCTTTATGTGGTATTCCCTTTTTATCCGGATTTTATTCTAAGGATTTAATTATTGAGAGATCTTTATTTAATAACTTAAATATATTCATTTTTGTTATATTTTATGTTAGATTGGGATTAACAAGAGGTTACTCTTTACGTTTATTTTATTATACAATAATTTTTAATAATAATCATAACCCTATATGTTTATTAAAAGATAGATTTGATTATATAAAATTTAGAATCTTATTTTTAACTATATTTTCAGTTACTATCGGTTGCTTAATTATTTGAATTATAAATTTTGATTTATTATTTTTATTATTCCCATTATATATAAAATTAATAATTCCTATATTAATCATATTAGGTACTTGATTTTCATTTGAAAGATTCTTTTTTAATTACGTGTTTTTTATTAGTTTATATTTGTTTAATAATTCTATATGATTTATATACAGTCATTCTTTTTATTTATACAGTAAGTTCTACTACGTAAGCACTTATAGAATAAATACAGTATTAGGATGAGGTGAATATTATGGGGCAGCAGGGTTAAGATTTTATATACTAAAATTTTCTAATTACTTCCAGACTTATTTTTCTAGATCATTAAAGATTTTTTTATTAATATTTATTTTTTGATTTATTATTTTAATTTATTTGTGTAGCTTAATTAAGAGTTTAATATTGAAGCTATTAAGGTAAAGTTTTTTCTCAAATAATTCATAAAATTAAATGTTCTTTTTTTTAATGAAAATAAAATGTTTTATATAAACTATATGAATTAAGAGACAAACGGAATTAAACCGCTTAGAAAATTAGTTAGCAGCTATTTTCTTTCTTAATCTCTTTTAATTGGAATATTAAATTCAATTTTCTTATTAACATTAAGATGCCTCATTTTGGCTTCAATTAAAACATGAAGAAACATAATTCTTTAATTTTAGGTCGAAACTAATTGTATATCTTACTTCTCTGTTAATAACAAGATTGACCTTATTGATACTTTTTGAATGCAAATCAAATGTTATAATTAACTACAACCCTTATTTTGTCCATTTTAGTATACCATTATATCATTCGTGATATAGTCCTAATATTAATACAATAATAAATAATAAAGAAGTAATAAGTCAATATATTAACATAGAATATTTTATAGTTATAATTATAGGTAAAATGATAATAATTTCAATATCAAAGATTAAAAAAATTACTGCAATTAAAAAAAAATGAATAGAAAATGGTAGTCGTTTATTAGATATGGGATTAAATCCACATTCAAATGGTGTTAGTTTTTCTATGTCAATAATTGATTTTTTTCTAATTATAATTAATATAATTATAATAAATAAGATAATTAATAAAACTATCGTAATATGTGTTATGGATAAATAAATTATTCATTTTAAATTTTTAAACCATTTAATTGGAAGTTAAATATACTTTTTATACTAAATGAATTAGCTACCTCATCAGTAAATTATGATATATAAAAATAATCAGACTACATCTACAAAGTGCCAATATCATGCAGAAGATTCAAAACCAATATGATGGTTTGCTGAAAAATGTAATTTATTAGTTCGTAATATAATAATAATAATAAATATAGTACCAATTATGACATGTAACCCATGGAATCCAGTTCTTATAAAAAATGTAGCTCCGTATACGGAGTCGGCGATACTAAAAGGGGCTTCAATATATTCATATAGCTGAAGTGACGTAAAATATAATCCTAACAATACGGTGATAATCATACTCTTTATAGATTGGGAAAAATTTTTGGTTAAAATAGAATTATGTGCCCAAGTTATTGAAATCCCAGATGATAGTAAAATTATAGTATTCAGTATAGGAATACTTATAGGATTGAAAGTTTTAATACCATTAGGAGGCCATTGTAGACCAATTTCCACTCTAGGGGATAATCTGCTATGAAAAAAAGCTCAAAAAAATGATGAGAAAAATATTACTTCGGATAAAATAAATATAATTATTCCTCATTTTATTCTTACTATAACCTTCTTAGTGTGTATGCCTTGAAAAGTAGATTCTCGAATCACATCTCGCCATCATTGTATTATAGTTATAATAATAATAATTACTCCGATAAATATTAAAATTGGATTTAATTTATTAAATCAAAGAATAGTCCCTGAGGTTATTGTTATTAATCCTATAGATCTAGTTAATGGTCAAGGACTTTTATCAACTAAATGAAATGGGTGATTATTCATTTTAAATTTCTCTAGAATATAATGTTGTTAATGTTATAAATACATAAGATTGAATAATAGCTACAGCAAATTCAAATATTATCAGAACAATAAACACTACTATAGTTAATGATAATAAAATAACTGAAGAAATAGAATTTGACCCTAACAATGATATTAACAAATGGCCGGCAATCATATTAGCTGTTAAACGAACTGCTAAAGAACCTGGTCGAATTAAATTTCTAATAGTTTCAATTATAACTATAAAAGGTATTAATACTCCAGGAGTTCCTGAGGGCACTAAGTGAGTAAATATAGAATTAGTTTTATTTAATCAACCATATAATATAAATGAGATCCATATTGGTAAAGCTAATGATAACGAAAAAATTAAATGAGAGGAGGATGTAAAAATATAAGGTAACAACCCTATTACATTATTATATATAATTATTATAAATATTCTTATTATTAATAATGTAGACCCTTTATAAGGTATAATCAATTTTATTTCTTGATGTAAAATTTTAATAACATTATTAATTAAAATTGAATTTTTATTGGGTACCAATCAATATTTATGAGGAATTATAATAAATATTAAAATAGTTCTTAATCAATTTAATGAAAGTATACCTGTACAGGGGTCAAATGTGGAAAATAAATTAGTTATCATTTTCAATTTAATTTATACTTTAACATTTTAACTGAACATTTATTTGTAACTTTATAGTTGAAGTAAATTACACTATTTATTATTAAAAAAGATAAATTAAAAATTAATATTAAAGTTAATCACCATATAGGAGATATTTGGGGCAATAAAAATTACTAAATATTAGTAACTTCAGCTTGACAAGCTAATGTTTTAATTAAACTAAATCTTTCATTAAGAGTATATGCTATAATACCATAATTTGGTTTAAGAGACCAATACTTGCACTTAAGTAACTTAATGAATAATTTTTTAGTCAATTTATAAATGTTGATATATTAACGGATTCAATCACAATAGGTATAAATCTATGATAAGACCCACAAATCTCTGAACATTGCCCAAAAAATAGTCCTGGACGATTAATTAAAATATTTCTTTGATTGATACGTCCTGGCGCAGCATCAATTTTAGTCCCCACAGAAGGGATTGTTCAAGAATGAATTACATCACTTGAGGTTACTAATATACGAGTTTGTGTATTAAATGGAATTACTACCCGATTATCAGTATCCAATAAACGAAAATCATTTATACTTAACTCTAATGTAGGTTTTATATAAGAATCAAATTCAATTTTTTTAAAGTCTGAATATTCATAAGATCAATACCATTGATGACCAATTGCTTTAATAGTAATTATTGGTCTATTTACTTCCTCAAGTAAATATAAAATCTTAAGAGATGGTAATGCAATAAAGATTAATATGACTGCCGGAATAATAGTTCAAACAAGTTCAATTAATTGGCCTTCTAATAAAAATCGATTAGTAAATTTATTTAATATTAAAGATAATATCATATAAGAAACTATAGTAGTAATTATAATAATAATCATTATAGCATGATCATGAAATATAATTAATTGTTCTATAATGGGTGAAACTGCATCTTGAAATGATAGTTTTAATCAAGTTGAAATTTCCAATAAAATATATATATATTTATATATGAATCTTAAGCTCATTGCACTAATCTGCCATATTGAATATTTTGTTATAACTGGTAGTTCACTATAAGAATGCTCCTCTGGAGGTATCCTTTGTAATCATTCAATAGAAGATATATTGTTATTACTGTAGATAGCTACTCGTTTTGAAATTATTCTTTCTCAAATAATAAACAACATTATTATAATACTAATTATAGAAATAATACTCCCTAAGGAGGAGACTACATTTCAAGATATATAAATATCAGGGTAATCTGAGTAACGACGGGGTATACCACTCAACCCTAAATAATGTTGGGGGAAAAACGTTAGATTTACCCCGGTGAATATAATAAAAAATTGGATCTTCAACCATTTAGGATTTATTATTAATCCTGTAAATAACGGATACCATTGAATAAACCCAGCTATAATAGCAAACACTGCCCCTATTGAAAGAACATAGTGGAAATGAGCTACAACATAGTAAGTATCATGTAATACTACATCAATAGAAGAGTTTGATAAAATAATTCCAGTCAGACCACCCATAGTAAATAAAAATACAAATCCTGAAGATCATATTATAGAAATAGTTATTTTTAATGACACTCCATGTATAGTAGCTATTCAACTAAAAATTTTGATACCTGTAGGTACAGCAATAATTATAGTTGCTGATGTAAAGTAAGCACGAGTATCTACATCTATACCTACTGTAAATATGTGGTGAGCCCACACAACAAACCCTAATAAACCAATAGATATTATTGCATAAACTATACCAATATACCCAAAAGATTCATTTTTACCTCTTTCTTGACTAATAATATGAGAAATTAAACCAAATCCTGGTAAAATTAAAATATAGACCTCAGGGTGACCGAAGAATCAAAATAAATGTTGGTATAAGATTGGGTCTCCTCCTCCTGAAGGATCAAAAAAAGATGTATTAATATTACGATCAGTTAATAGTATAGTAATAGCACCTGCTAATACAGGTAAAGAAAGTAATAGTAAAACCGCCGTAATTAACACAGACCAAACAAATAATGGAGTTTGATCAAAAGTTATACCAGAAGATCGTATATTAATTACTGTAGTAATAAAATTTACTGCCCCTAAAATAGAAGAAATACCAGCTAAATGTAAAGAAAAAATAGCTAAATCTACTCTTGGCCCTGAATGAGCAATATTAGAAGATAAGGGGGGATATACAGTTCATCCTGTACCAACCCCTATTTCAATTATTGAGCTTATTATTAATAAAGTCAAGGAGGGGGGCAATAGCCAAAATCTCATATTATTTATACGAGGAAAAGCTATATCAGGTGCCCCAATTATTAATGGTAATAACCAATTACCAAAACCACCAATTATAATGGGCATAACTATAAAAAAAATTATAATAAAAGCATGGGAAGTAACTACAACGTTATAAACTTGATCATTGTTTAAAAGTGGCCCAGGTTGAGATAATTCTATCCGAATAATTATTCTTAATATTATCCCAACTATACCTGATCAAATACCAAAAATAAAATACATAGTACCAATATCCTTATGATTAGTTGAATATAACCATTTATTCATTAGTTAGACTAAAATGGCTGAAAAATAGGCAGTAAATTGTAAATTTACCTATGAAAAGAAATTTTCTTTTAGTAAATTAAAAATCTTATAGTTTAATTTTAAAACATTAAATTGCAAATTTAATAATGAATAATATATTCTAAGATTTATCTTAGATATATATTTTTAACTTTGAAGGTTAATAGTTTACTTTAACTTAAAATCTTAGGTTAAGTACTTAATTAAAATAAGAATTGGTAAAGACATAATATTAACAACTATAATATTTAAGTTTAATCAAAAAATAAAACTAACCTTTCATTTGGTTATTAGTGAAGAAATTGATATTACAATAAAACATAAACGATTATAATAAAATATAACTAACAAAGAAGTTAAAATCATTAATAAAGAAATTAATCAGTCATTAAAAAGAATAGACAATTCAATTACAATTAATTTACCCATAAAACCTATTATTGGGGGTATACCCCCTGATGACAATATTAAAATCCAAATTGAAAGCTTAGATTTTAATTCAACTTTATTAATAATTAATTGATTTAAATAATTAACGTTATTTAATATTAAAATTAAAGTTAACATAAATAAATTTAATGAGTAAATAACAAAATATAATAATCATAAAGACAAATTCCTAATAGAATAAAGTATAAACCCCATATTAAAAATTGATGAATAAGCTAAGATCTTACGTACTGAATTTTGGTTTAATCCAAACACTGAACCTACAATTAAAGTCAAACTAATAACTAAACTTAAATTTAAATTTATATTAATAACAATTATTATAGGTACAATTTTTATAACAGTAAATATACTAAATAAAATCATGTAATTTAATCCTTCAACTATTCTCAATAATCAAGTATGAAAAGGAGCAACTCCTATCTTTATCATTATAGATAATACAACAATGATTTCGTAATTAATATTAACCCCCATTAATATAAAAACTACTCCCAAGATAAATAATGAAGAACTTATTCTTTGAACAATAAAATATTTCATTGAACACTCTGAACTCACAGCCAAGTTTCTAATTATAAGAGGGATAAAAGATATTAAAGAAATCTCTAAACCTACCCAAACCATTATTCAATTATTTGATGATAAAGAAAATATTACCCCCAATAATATATTTCTATAAAATAAAATAATAGTAGAATTTATAAAGATTAAAAAGAAGAAGAGTTTACTTCTATATTTAGGGTATGAACCTAATAGCTTAATTAGCTTATCTTTTTGTAAATTAGTGTAAGATGCACATTAACTTTTGATGTAATGAGACTAAGTTTAATTCTTAGATTTACAATAAGAGTATAATTATACATTACTTATTCTATCAAAATAAACCTTTTTATCAGGCATCTTATT